TGTGAGTCCTCAAAATGGGATGACGGAAAAAATTTTTGTCCAAACACTAATTGGTCGTGTATTAGCAGACGATATATATATTGACCTACGATGCATTGCCACTCGAAATCAAGATATTGGAATTGGACTTGTCAATCGATTCATAACCTTTCGAGCACACCCAATATATATTCGAACCCCTTTTACTTGCAGGAGTACATCTTGGATCTGTCAATTATGTTATGGCCGGAGTCCTACTCATGGTGACCTGGTCGAGTTGGGAGAAGCCGTAGGCATTATTGCGGGTCAATCAATTGGGGAACCGGGGACTCAACTAACATTAAGAACTTTTCATACCGGCGGAGTATTCACAGGTGGTACTGCCGAACATGTACGAGCTCCCTCTAATGGAAAAATAAAATTTGATGAGGATTTGGTTCATCCCACACGTACCCGTCATGGGCATCCTGCTTTTCTATGTTTTATAGACTTGTATGTAACTATTGAGAGTCGAGATATTATACATAATGTGAATATTCCAACAAAAAGTTTTATTTTAGTTCAAAATGATCAATATGTAGAATCAGAACAAGTGATTGCCGAGATTCGTGCCGGAACGTCCACTTTTCATTTTAAAGAGAGGGTTCGAAAACATATTTATTCTGAGTCAGAAGGAGAAATGCACTGGAGTACTGATGGCTATCATGCGCCCGAATATCCATATAGTAATGTTCATCTATTACCAAAAACAAGTCATTTATGGATATTAGCAGGAGGTGTATGCAGATCCAATATAGTGTCTTTTTCACTCCACAAGGATCAAGATCAAATGAATGCTAATTCTTTTTCTGTCGAAGAAAGATATATCTTTGATCTCTCACTGACTAATGATCAAGTAAGACATAAATTGTTGGATACTTTTGGTAAAAAAGATAGGGAAATTCTTGACTATTCAAAACCTTATCGAATCATATCCAATGGTCATTGGAATCTCATAGATCCTTCTACTTCTATTCGTCAAGAGAATTCCGATAATTCCTTGGCGAAAAAGCGAAGAAATAGATTCGTGATTCCCTTACAATATGATCAAGAACGAGAAAATAAAGTAATACCCTGTTTTGGTATTTCGATTAAAATACCTATAAATGGTATTTTACGTAGAAATAGTATTCTTGCTTATTTTGATGATCCGCGATACAGAAGAAGCAGTTCGGGAATTACTAAATATGGGATTGTCGAAGTAGATTCAATCGTAAAAAAAGAGGATTTGATTGAGTATCGAGGAGCAAAAGAATTTAGCCCGAAATACCAAATGCAAATGAAAGTAGATCGATTTTTTTTCATTCCCGAGGAAGTGCATATCTTACCCGGATCTTCGCCCATAATGGTCCGGAACAATAGTATCGTTGGAGTAGATACACGACTTGCTTTAAATATAAATACAAGAAGTCGAGTAAGTGGATTAGTCCGAGTGGAGAGAAAAAAAAAAAGTATGGAACTTAAAATTTTTTCTGGAGATATTCATTTTCCTGGAGAGGTGGATAAAATATCTAGGCACAGTGGCATTGTTATACCACCAGGAATGGAAAAACAAAATTCTAAAGGATCAAAAAAATTGAAAAATTGGATCTATGTCCAACGGATTACACCTACCAAAAAAAAGTATTTTGTTTTGGTTCGGCCCGTAGTCACATATGAAATAGCTGATGGGATAAATTTAGCAACACTTTTCTCTCAGGATCTCTTGCAGGAAAAGGATAATGTCCAACTTCGAATTGTCAATTATATACTTTATGGAAATGGCAAGTCAATTCGAGGAATTTCTCACACAAGTATTCAATTAGTTCGGGCTTGCTTAGTATTGAATTGGGACCAAGAAAAAAAGGGTTCTATAGAAGAAGAGGTTCATGCTTCTTTTGTTGAAATAAGGGCAAATGATCTGCTTCGTGATTTCATCCGAATTGAGTTAGTAAAGTCCACTATTTCGTATATCGTAAAAAGGTATGATACGGCAGGTTCAGGATTGATTTCCAATAATGGATTAGATCGTACCCATATCAATCCTTTTGATTCCAAGGTAAAGATTCAATCATTTCCCCAACATCAGGGAACTCTTGGTACGTTGTTGAATCGAAATAAGGAATGCCAATCTTTCAGAATCTTGTCATCATCCAATTGTTCTCAAATTGGCCCCTTCAATACTTCGAGATATAATAATGCGACAAAAGAATCGGATCCCATGACTCCAATTAGGGATTTGTTGGGCCCTTTAGGTACTATTGTACCTAAAATAGTAAATTTTTGTTCATCTTACTCTTTAATAACTTATAATCAAGTCTTTTTAAAGAAATATTTGTTATTTGAAAATTTTCAACAGACTTTCCAAGTGCTTCAAGTACTTCCATTTCAATACTGTTTCCTAGATGAAAATAGGAGGATTTATAATCCCAATCCATGCAGTAACATCATTTGGAATTCATCCCATTTGAATTGGTGTTTTCTCCATCACGATTATTGTGAAGAAGCATGGACAATAATTAGCCTTGGACAATTCCTTTGTGAAAATGTATGTCTATTGAAATACGGATCACGCATGAAAAAATCTGGTCAAATTTTCATTGTTCATGTTGACTCTTTAGTTATAAGATCAGCTAAGCCCTATTTGGTCACTCCAGGAGCAACTGTTCATGGCCATTATGGGGAAACCTTTTATGAAGGAGATACATTAATTACATTTATATATGAAAAATCGAGATCCGGTGACATAACGCAAGGTCTTCCAAAAGTGGAACAAATCTTAGAAGTTCGTTCAATTGATTCAATATCGATGAACCTCGAAAGAAGAGTTGAAGGTTGGGACGAACGTATCCGAAGGATTCTTGGGATCCCCTGGGGATTTTTGATTGGAGCTGAACTAACCATAGCCCAAAGTCGTATCTCTTTGGTTAATAAGATCCAAAAGGTTTATCGATCTCAGGGGGTACAGATCCATAATAGACATATAGAGATTATTGTACGTCAAGTAACATCAAAAGTGTTGGTTTCAGAAGATGGAATGTTTAATGTTTTTTTACCTGGAGAATTGATTGGATTGTTGCGAGCAGAGCGAGCAGGGCGTGTTTTGGACGAAGCGATCTGTTATCGGGCAATCTTATTGGGAATAACGAAGTCATCTCTGAATACTCAAAGTTTCATATCCGAAGCGAGTTTTCAAGAAACTGCTCGAGTTTTAGCAAAAGCTGCTCTACGAGGTCGTATTGATTGGTTGAAAGGCCTGAAAGAGAACGTTGTTCTGGGGGGGATTATACCGGTTGGTACCGGATTCAAAAAATTAGTACATCGTTCAAAGCAAGACAAAAACATTCATTTGAAAATCAAAAGGAAGAATCTATTCGAGTTGGAAATGAGAGATATTTTGTTACACCATAGAGAATTATTTTGTTCTTGCGCCCCAAACACTTTCCATGAGACATCAGACCAATCAGTTACGTAATGTAATTTACTAATTCCTAACAAGAGGTTCATTCTTTTTACTTGAACTCTCTGGTCCGATTATGGATTTGGTAATCAATGAAATAAAAAACCATGAATGAAATTCATGGTTTGGGTCGTAGATCAATGGTCAATCCTGGTAGAAGGTTCCGTCGGAACAATTATTTATTTCACAGGGTACTGAATCTCTTTGAAAAAAAAAAAGAAACAAAGTGTGGGAAAATGGGAAGACGATATTGGAACATCAATTTGGAAGAAATGATGGAAGCAGGAGTTCATTTTGGTCATGGTACTAAGAAATGGAATCCTAGAATGGCTCCTTACATCTCAGCAAAGCGTAAAGGTATTCATATTACAAATCTTACTATAACTGCTCGTTTTTTATCAGAAGCCTGCGATTTAGTTTTTGATGCAGCAAGTAGGGGAAAAAAATTCTTAATAGTCGGCACCAAAAAGAAAGCAGCGGATTTAGTAGCATCAGCAGCAATAAGGGCTCGATGTCATTATGTTAATAAAAAATGGCTTGGTGGTATGTTAACGAATTGGTCTACTACAGAAACAAGACTTCAGAAGTTCAGGGACTTAAGAGCAGAACAAAAGATGGGGAAACTCAACCGTCTCCCCAAAGGAGATGCAGCAATGTTTAAGAGAAAGTTATCTACCTTGCAAACATATCTGGGTGGGATCAAATATATGACGGGATTGCCCGATATTGTAATTATCGTTGATCAGCAAGAAGAATATACGGTTCTTCGAGAATGTGTCATTTTGGGTATTCCGACGATTTGTTTAATCGATACTAATTGTGACCCAGATCTTGCAGATATTTCTATTCCAGCCAACGATGATGCTATAGCTTCGATTCGATTGATTCTTACCAAATTAGCATCTGCAATTTGTGAGGGCCGTTCTAGTTATATAAAAAATGGTTGATTATCTTCTCATTAAGAAGAAGATTAGTTCGTTTTTGGTGAACTCTCTTTGTTGAAGTTTGAACTATGTTTTGAATATTGAATAATATTGAATAAAAAAGATAAAATGATTGGTGTTTTTTTATGTGATTTCTCAGGATCCTAAATATACGATTCATAACTGAAATTCATGAATTAACGTAGATGAATTGAAAAAGAGATGGTTGAATCAAAATCATTCCTTTTTTGAAGTTCGATTTCTGTTAGAGGACAATATGAATGTTATACCATGTTCCATTAAAACACTCAAAGGGTTATACGATATATCAGGTGTAGAAGTAGGCCAACATTTATATTGGCAAATAGGAGGTTTACAAATTCATGCCCAAGTACTTATCACTTCTTGGGTTGTAATTGCTATCTTATTAGGTTCAGTCATCATAGCTGTTCGGAATCCACAAACCATTCCGCCCGACGGTCAGAATTTCTTCGAATATGTCCTTGAATTTATTCGAGACTTGAGCAAAACTCAGATTGGAGAGGAGTATGGTCCTTGGGTTCCATTTATTGGAACGATGTTCCTATTTATTTTTGTTTCTAACTGGTCAGGTGCTCTCTTACCTTGGAAAATCATAAAGTTACCTCATGGGGAGTTAGCTGCGCCCACGAATGATATAAATACTACTGTTGCTTTAGCTTTACCCACGTCAGTGGCATATTTCTATGCGGGTCTTAGCAAAAAAGGATTGGGATATTTCGGGAAATACATTCAGCCAACTCCAATACTTTTACCAATTAATATCCTAGAAGATTTCACAAAACCTTTATCTCTTAGCTTTCGACTTTTCGGGAATATATTGGCTGATGAATTAGTAGTTGTTGTTCTTGTTTCTTTAGTGCCTTCAGTAGTTCCTATACCTGTCATGTTTCTTGGATTATTTACAAGTGGTATTCAAGCTCTGATTTTTGCAACTTTGGCTGCGGCTTATATAGGTGAATCCATGGAGGGTCATCATTGACTAACTTTCAAAATAGTCTTTTTGGAAGCTTATCCCAATTCAAGCAATGCGGGGGGTTCAATATAATCCACTGGGTTGGAGAAGAAAATGCAAATAGCTACATATATCTATGAAGAAAGGTAGATGATATTGAAGAATTTGGAAGAGAAAGAAGGGTTGGGGGTCCTACTACATATATGTAATGCCTATGAGTATCAATCCTTGTGTATGTTTCGAAGAATGGTTCCAGAATATGATTGAATAGAATAAAAAATGCAGGTGATTTACGTTATGGAAGAAAAAAAGTATATGCTATTTACTAGTTAGATAGGAATTACCCCTATCTATTTTTTTTTCTAGCCCACTGCATTTAGATGGATTCCCGTATCAGTCCTTTTTCTATTTTGTCTGTGATTGTGAATTGAATGATTGAATGAAAGAATAGAAGAGTTTATAAACAAGAAAATGCAATGACTAAAACCGTATACATATCTATTTCCACGAAACTCCATCATGGGTAGAAAGGAAAAACGGTATATCGAAGTAGTTCTGACAATTCAGTAATATTCTGATTTCCATTTGGAGTTTTTAGCTACTTCGACCCGATATATTTTAGTGATAAAGATCAAAAAAGAAAAAATAAGTGATAAGTGTAGTAAAGTAAATAGTAAGTAAATAGTCAAAGTAGAAGTAGATTAAGTACTAATTCATTGGTTGGTTGTATCATTAACCATTTCTTTTTTTTGGTGCGAGGAACTTACCATGAATCCACTTATTTCTGCTGCATCCGTTATTGCTGCTGGATTGGCTGTAGGGCTTGCTTCTATTGGACCTGGGGTTGGTCAAGGTACTGCTGCGGGCCAAGCTGTAGAAGGTATTGCGAGACAACCAGAAGCAGAGGGTAAAATACGAGGTACTTTATTGCTTAGTCTGGCTTTTATGGAAGCTTTAACAATTTATGGACTGGTCGTGGCATTAGCTCTTTTATTTGCAAATCCTTTTGTTTAATGTTGAATTTCATCGTAGAATCAAAATGTAAAGAAAAAAGGGGGCGAGCGGAGTGATACAAAAAGAACTCTGTTCTTTGTTAGTCCTATCTATAAGAGGAGAGCATATGAAAAATAGAACCGATTCTTTTGTTTCCGTGGGGCACTGGCCATCCGCTGGGAGTTTCGAGTTTAATACCGATATTTTAGCAACAAATCCAATAAATCTAAGCGTAGTGCTGGGTGTATTGATTTTTTTTGGAAAGGGAGTGTGTGCGAGTTGTGTATTTCAAGAATAGGTTGGATTTCACCGGCTGCACTTTCTTTATATTTATGTATTCTTTTTTATAGCAAAAATAGGAAAAAGGGTGCACAATCTCAACGAATTACTTCGGAATTGGATTTCATTCAGAAATCCTATGTAAGAACCATAGCATTTCGTGACTAATTGGTAAATGAACTTTGATTCTCTATCAACCAATAATGTTGAGGTCTTTTACATGGTTAAAGATAAATTGTTTGAAGTCCAGGCACAGCATAGCATGGTACTCTTTCTACCACTACGTTAGTACCGAAATGGTTTAAAAATGATAAAAATAAAAAAAGGAAGAATTGGAAATTTATCCGATGTAGAACACTCATATGGATAAACTTATTTGAACCATTTACTGGAAAGATGGGTATCTTCCCCTCCTTTTTTTATCCACTGCCGAATCGACGACCTATGTATTGTATAAAAAAAGAAATTTTTGGAATTTTTTTTCTTTAAAATCTTTTTTTTTTAAGTTTTAAAGAACAAATAAAGAAACAACTTTGCTGACAATTTTTGATTTTTTGTCTGGTCTGAAGAGTCCTCTTAAGATTCTGATGTTAGATCAGTTTCGATATCCTTGAATACGAACAGAAAAGAGAGGATAGGCTCATTCCATTCAAAGATATGGGAATGCCCATCAAAGAAAAGAGAAAAGAAACAATTGAGCGTGAGAGCCAAATGAATCGAAAGATTCATGTTTGGTTCGGGAAGAGATATGATAGTTGTGAAATGAATGGAAAGATAATCTACTTTCATTAAATGATTTATTAGATAAGCGAAAACAGAGGATCTTGAATACTATTAGAAATTCAGAAGAATTA